TAATCCTCGAATTCCGTCTGTTTTCTGGATTTGGAAAAGTGCGGATTTTCAAGAACGGGAATCTTATGATATGTTGGGAATATGTTATGATACTCATCCACGACTTAAACGTATCTTAATGCCTGAAAGTTGGATAGGATGGCCCTTACGTAAGGATTATATTGCCCCTAATTTTTATGAAATACAAGATGCTTATTGAATGATAAGAAACTAATCCTCATTTCTATAACTCCATATATTCAAGGAGTATTTGTATGTTCTCTTCGAAATCAATGGAGTAATTGAAGCATCATTCGTAATATGGATGTGCTAAATAAAAAAAGACAATACAATTAGGGATTCATTGAAATTCTCAAATTTGGAGTATCCTACTTTCTTTTTATTTTGGATGAGCTGAGCCAATAGGATGAATTAAAAGAGTTCCACATTATGAACTTTGTACCGCGCACATAACTTACACGCACCATAGAAGGTCGCGTAGGAGAGAATGAATAAATAGAATATGAAAAAAGAAAATAACAAGAAATCAAAGGGATCGAATTCTATTTGTACTGTATCTCAGATCCATCTTGGCTATTCCCATCCATTAACTCCTTGAGACTAGACTAGACCTTTGCTTGGGTCTTTCAACCAATTAATGAAACCTTTCATATATGTATGAAGTATTCATATTTTGAATTTGAACGAGAGGAGACACAGTCGGAAATGAACAAAAAAAATCAAAAAGAAGAGAAAAGAGAATCTAATTTGGATATTTTACGTATAGATACTTTTTATTTTATATTATACTCTTTCTAGAAATTTTCCTCAGCTATAGCTATAAAATAAAGGAATATAGTTCCAGATACCTAGATGGGTAAGGATGTATCATGATCTATACTATTAATGAATATGTATGTCGATCCATATCAATTAAGTTGTAGATATCAATTTCATTTATGGAATAGAAACTTATACAAATTAAGTATGTGCCAGGAACCAGATTTGAACTGGTGACACGAGGATTTTCAGTCCTCTGCTCTACCAGCTGAGCTATCCCGACCATTCCTTACACATCATCCTCATTTTACTAGATGACTTGGTTCTATGTCAATTAAAAAGACGAAAGGGGTAGAAAAAGTCTTATCCAGGCCCTATAATTTTTTGGATTTTCAAAAAAAAAGATATAGGATAAATCGTTAATTTAAGGAGTCAAATGGTCCTTTTTTGGGGATAGAGGGACTTGAACCCTCACGATTTTTAAAGTCGACGGATTTTCCTCTTACTATAAATTTCATTTTTGTCGGTATTGACATGTAGAATGGGACTCTATCTTTATTCTCGTCCGATTAATCAGTTCTTCAAAAGATTTATCAGACCATGGAGTAAATGATTTAATCAATGAATATTCGATTCTTTCTTCAACTTAGAATTGATTCACAACAATTCTTTCCTTTATAAAAAATTCGTGTCGTCATTAATCATTTGAGATAGTATTCAGTACGTATACGTATGTACATAGGTTTATCCTTTCCCTTTCTCGAGTTTCGAGAAAAAGATTCCTTTACCAACGCAACGTGGTCAACTCCCTTTTTGTTAGAACAGCTCCCATTGAGTCTCTGCACCTATCCTATCCTTTTTTTATTCGCGCTTTATGAACCCTTATTGTTTTGTTGGTTTTCGTAAAACAGGATTTGGCTCAGGATTGCCCATCTTTAATTCCAGGGGTTCTCTGAATTTGAAAGTTGTCACTTAGTAGGTTTCCATACCAAGGCTCAATCCAATTAAGTCCGTAGCGTCTACCAATTTCGCCATATCCCCTTTTTATTTATGCTGAAATCCTGCATTTATTCGAATTAGATACCGATTTTTTCTTTTTCTATATAAACCATAGAAAAAAGCGTTTCTTGTTCTTTGAATTTCTTGCCTATCTTCTTTAATCTCTATCGGAGACCTACATTTGATCCATCTGAAATAATTCTATTATTTCTGTATCCGCAATTCAATATGGATGGATATTATATATCATAATATATATATGTCTCTTTTACTCTCATTTTTCTCATGCAATTTGGAATACTCGAAGGGTCGATTCTTTTTTTTTCTGAATGACAACAGAGGAATGTCTCATTCATTATGGTTTGGAATGCATTTATCTTTATTGCATCTTTCATTTTTCTTCTTATCCTTTCCTTCGAGTAAAGTGGACCTTCTATAAGATAACTCAAAAAAAGAAAATCGAAATTGGATATTGATTAAATTGTATTGTATATTTAATACACATTAATCATTTATAATAGCTATAACGAATCATTTTTATAAGTAATCATTTCATTAATTTAGAACTAGAACATAATTCGAATTAGTTAGAATTCTATAAACTATATAAAAATATTAATCAATTTAGATAAATATATATTTATTAATATTAGTTAGAAATACATATTCTATTTTAATTTGAATTAGTAGTTAAAAATGACTATTCGAAATTCTAACGATTCTAATTTCTATTTTCTAGAAT